TAATCTCAAAGATAATCAAAATTCTGATCAAAATGATGAAATGGCTTTGATCCGTTATTCACAACAATCTGATTTTCGTCGAGAGATAATTAAAGGATCCATGCGTTCCCAAAGGCGTAAAACAGTTATTTGGGAATTTTTTCAAGCAAAAGTGCATTCCCCCCTTTTTTTTGATAGAATAGATAAACTTTTTTTTTTTTCGTTTGATATATGGGGGCTAAAAAAAAAAATTCTTAAAAATTTCATGTGGAAAAAAAAAAATTTTGATAAAAAAGAAGAAGAACAATCAAAAATAGAAGAAAAAAGACGGATAGAAATTGCAGAAACTTGGGATAGCTTCCTATTTGCTCAAATAATAAGAGGTTCGCTCTTAGTAACTCAATCGATTCTTAGAAAATATATTATATTACCTTTATTGATAATAATTAAAAATAGCGTCCGTATGTTATTATTTCAATTTCCCGAGTGGTCCGAGGATTTAAAGGATTGGAAACGTGAAATGCATGTTAAATGCACTTATAATGGGGTTCAACTATCCGAAACAGAATTTCCAAGAAACTGGTTAACGGATGGTATTCAGATAAAAATCCTATTTCCTTTTTATCTTAAACCTTGGCATAAATCTAAATTTCAAGCATCTCAGAAGGCTCGACTAAAAAAAACAAAAGACAAAGGAGAAAAAAATGATTTTTGTTTCTTAACAGTTTGGGGAATGGAAACCGAACTACCGTTTGGTTCTGCCCAAAGAAAGTCTTCTTTTTTTGAACCTATTTCTAAAGAATTAAAAAAAAGAATCAAAAAATTAAAAACTAAGTCTTTTGTGGTTTTAAGGATTTTCAAAGAAAGAGCACCGATTTTCTTAAAAGTCGCAAAAGAAATTAAAAACTGGATTCTCAAAAACTTTATTTTTATAAAAGGAAAGATAAAAGACCTTTCAAAACGAAATCTAATTCCATTATTTGGCCCGAGAGAAATATATGAATTAAATGAACCTAAAAAAGATTCCATAATAAGTAATCAGATGATTCATGAACTATCTGTTCAAAAAAAATCCATGGAGTGGACAAATTCTTCACTTAGCGAAAACAAAATAAAAAATTTGATTGATAGAAAAAAGACAATCAGAAATCAAATAGAAGCTATTTCAAAAGAAAAACAAAACTTAACTAATAGTTGTACCAAACTGCGTTATGATTCTAAAATAATTGAGTCATCAAAAAAAATTTGGCAGACATTCAAAAGAAAAAATACCCGATTAATTCGTAAATCCTTTTTTTTTCTAAAATTTTGCATCGAACAACTGTCTATAGCTATTTTTCTAGGTATCATTAATATTCCAAGAATTACTACACAACTTTTTTTTGAATCAACAAAAACAATTCTTGATAAATATAGTTACAAGAATGAAGAAAATGGAGAAAAAACAAAAAATACTATTTATTTTATTTTGACTATAAAAAATTTAATATCCAATAAAAAAAAAATGAGTTATGACCTATGCTCTTTATCACAAGCATATGTATTTTACAAATTATCACAAATTAAAGTTAGTAACGTTTCTAAATTAAAGGCTGTTCTTGAATATAACATATGCATAACATCCTTTTTTGTTAAGAATCAAATAAAGGTTTTTTTTCAAGAACAAGGAATCTTTCATTATGAATTGAAAAATAAAACCTTTTTGAATTCCGAAGTAAATCAATGGAAAAACTGGTTACGAAGTCAGTATCAATACAATTTACCCCAGATTGCATGGGCTAGATTAGTACCCCAAAATTGGAAAAATAAAATAACTAAAGATTCTCTAGTTCTAAACCCAAGTTTAACCAAAGAGGATTCATATGAAAAAAAGAAATTTGATAATTATAAAAAACAACAATTTTTTGAGGCCGACTCATTATTAAATCCAAAACATAATGTAAAAAAAGATTCTATATATAATCTTTTTTGCTATAACTCTATTCATTCTACAGAAAAAATTTTTGACATGTCTATAGGCATTGCCCTAGATAATTGTTTAGTCTCTTCTTTTCTAGAAAAATATAATATTCGGGGTATGGGGGAAATTCGGCATAGAAAATATTTGGATTGGAGAATTCTTAACTTTTGGTTTACAAAAAAAGTAAATATTGAGCCCTGGGTTGATACCAAGAGTAAAAAAAAATACATTAATACTAAAGTTCAGAATTATCAAAGAATTGATCAAATAACTCAGACGGATCTTGCTAATCAAAAAAGTTTCTTTTTTGATTGGATGGGAATGAATGAAGAAATACTAAATCATCGTATAACAAATTTTGAATTTTTTTTCTTTCCGGAATTTTTCTTATTTTCTAGTACATATAAAATGAAACCGTGGGTCATACCAATCAAATTACTTCTTTTAAATTTTAATGAAAACATAAATGTTAATAAAAAGATCATTCGAAAGAAAAAAGGTTTTCTACCATCAAATGAAAAAAAATCCCTTCGATTTTATAATCTGAATAAAGAAGAAAAAGAATCGGCCGGTCAAGTAGAGCTTGAATCAGATAAAGAAAAAAAAAGAAATCCCGAATCAGCTCTATTAAACCAAGAAAAAAATATTGAAGAAAATTTTGCAGAATCAACGATAAAAAAACGTAAAAATAAAAAACAATACAAAAGCAATACAGAAGCGGAACTTGATTTATTTCTGACAAGATATTCGCGTTTTCAATTGCGATGGAATTGTTTTTTTAATCAAAAAATTCTCAATAATGTAAAAGTATACTGTCTCTTGGTTAGACTAAACAATCCAAACGAAATAGCGATATCTTCTATTGAAAGAGGAGAGATGAGCCTAGACATTCTAATGATTGAGAAAAATTTCACTTTTGCAAAATTAATGAAAAAAGGAATATTGATTATTGAACCTGTCCGTTTGTCTGTACAAAACGATGGACAACTTATTATATATAGAACCGTAGGTATTTCATTGGTTCATAAAAATAAACATAAAATAAGTAAAAGATACAAAAAAAAAAGCTATATTGATAAAAAATTTTTTGAAAAATCCATTACAAAATATCAAAACAAAACTGTAAATAGAAAAAAAAATAATTATGATTTCTTTGTCCCTGAAAATATTCTATCCCCTAAACGACGTAGAGAATTTCGAATTCTAATTTGTTTCAACTTAAAAAAAAAAAAAGCGAGGGATAGAAATTCAAGATTTGATAAGAATATTCAAAACTTGACCACAGTTTTGCATAAAAAGAAAGATCTTGATAAGGATAAAAATAACCTAATTAATTTAAAATCCTTTCTTTGGCCCAATTTTCGATTAGAAGATTTAGCTTGTATGAATCGCTATTGGTTTAATACTACTAACGGAAATCATTTCAGTATGATAAGAATACGCATGTATACGCGATTTCCAATTCATTAATGATAGATACTTTTTACTATATAAATATAAATAAGTTACGGTATATGAAAACAACTATATGCACAAATATGAGGGATTGTTTTAAATTCAATCTTTATACATGAGATTAATTTAATCAATAACATAGATACCAATTAGAGCGGATCCATAAATAAATTAACAGAATCCTTCTTTTTGAGATCTAAATTTAGATTTTTTTTATAAAATGAAGAATTAAGAAGTTGATAATTAAATTCAGATCCTCGTACAAAAAAACTACCATTATTATTACTGATCAGTAAAATTCATATCTTTCAATTCATATTAAAAGGGGAAGGATTTCTTTTTATGATAAAAAATACATTCATTTCATTTGAAGAACAAAAAGAAGAAAGCAGGGGATCTGTTGAATTTCAAGTATTTAGTTTCACTAATAAGATACGAAGACTTACTTCACATTTAGAATTGCACAGAAAAGATTATTTATCTCAGCGGGGTCTACGAAAAATTCTGGGAAAACGTCAACGACTGCTGGCTTATTTGTCAAAAAAAAATAGAGTACGTTATAAAGAATTAATTAATCAGTTGAATATTCGGGAATTAAAAACTCGTTAAATTAAAAAATTGTGAATTAGTGAATTTTTTAGATCTTGAATTTTTAGATAAACTTCTTTATTCAGCAATCTAATTCATGCCAGAACGAATCAAGGAAAAACTTATGAAGAGACCAGTTACAGGAAAAGATCTTATGATAGTCAATATGGGACCTCACCACCCATCCATGCATGGTGTTCTTCGCTTAATTGTTACTCTAGATGGTGAGGATGTTGTTGACTGTGAACCCATATTAGGTTATTTACACAGAGGAATGGAAAAAATTGCAGAAAACCGAGCAATTATACAATATTTACCTTATGTAACGCGATGGGATTATTTAGCTACTATGTTTACAGAAGCAATAACAGTAAATGGACCAGAACAATTGGGAAATATTCAAGTTCCTAAAAGGGCCAGCTATATCAGAGTAATTATGCTGGAATTGAGTCGTATAGCTTCTCATCTGTTATGGCTCGGCCCTTTTATGGCAGATATTGGTGCACAGACTCCCTTTTTCTATATTTTCAGAGAACGAGAATTTGTATATGATCTATTCGAAGCTGCCACCGGTATGAGAATGATGCATAATTTTTTTCGTATTGGAGGAATAGCGGCTGATTTACCTTATGGTTGGATAGATAAATGCTTGGATTTTTGTGATTATTTTTTAACAGAGGTTGTTGAATATCAAAAACTCATTACACGAAATCCTATTTTTTTAGAACGGGTTGAAGGAATTGGGATTATTGGTGGGGAAGAAGCAATAAATTGGGGTTTATCCGGACCAATGCTACGCGCATCCGGAATACCATGGGATCTTCGTAAAGTTGATCGTTATGAGTCTTACGATGAATTTGAATGGGAAATTCAGTGGCAAAAACAAGGAGATTCATTAGCTCGTTATTTAGTACGACTTAGCGAAATGACAGAATCCATAAAAATTATTCAACAGGCTCTGGAAGGACTTCCAGGGGGTCCCTATGAGAATTTAGAAAGCAGGGGCTTTGATAGAAAAAGGAATCCAGAATGGAATGATTTTGAATATCGATTCATTAGTAAAAAACCTTCTCCTACTTTTGAATTATCGAAACAAGAACTTTATGTAAGAGTTGAAGCTCCCAAAGGGGAGTTGGGAATTTTTCTCATAGGAGATCAAAGCGGTTTTCCTTGGAGATGGAAAATCCGACCACCGGGTTTTATTAATTTGCAAATTCTTCCTGAACTAGTTAAAAGAATGAAATTGGCTGATATTATGACGATACTCGGTAGCATAGATATAATTATGGGAGAAGTTGATCGTTAAAATGATAATTTATGCAACAGCAGTCCAAACTATAAATTCTTTTGTTAAATTGGAATCTTTAAAAGAGGTCTATGAACTCATATGGATATTTGTCCCTATATTTTCTCTTGTATTGGGAATCGTAACAGGTGTACTAGTAATTGTGTGGTTAGAAAGAGAAATATCTGCAGGGATACAACAACGTATTGGACCTGAATACGCCGGCCCGTTGGGAATTCTTCAAGCTCTAGCCGACGGGACAAAACTACTTTTCAAAGAAAATCTTCGTCCATCTAGAGGAAATACTCCTTTATTTAGTATTGGACCATCTATAGCAGTTATCTCTATTTTACTAAGTTATTCAGTAATTCCCTTTAGCAATCACCTTGTTTTAGCGGATCTCAATATCGGTATTTTTTTATGGATTGCCATCTCAAGTATTGCTCCTATTGGACTTCTTATGTCAGGATATGGATCAAATAATAAATATTCTTTTTTAGGTGGTCTGCGAGCTGCTGCCCAATCGATTAGTTATGAAATACCATTAACTCTATGTGTTTTATCAATATCTCTACGTGCGATTCGTTGAAACATAAACGTTTATTTTTACTATTCCGTTTCTTCTAGACGAATCAGTTAAAAAACGGAATATATATTTATCTTTCGAATTAATCTTAATAAAAGAAATTTGATAGTTATATATGAGTGAAAAAAAACTGCTCAGAAATTTGCAGTAAAAAGAAAAATTGAGTCTCATTTCCTATGTACAAAGGTTAAAGGGAAATAAACATAAGTGTAAGAATCACTTTACCCCAAGGTTGGTTGATTAGTCATCCTGGCTTGAAGCGGGTTAAATATATTAACCGGATGACGTTTTCACTATCAGTTATATAGATTAACATACATGTATTACAAAGTGAGCGGCAATTAGGTAAAAGTGAGTGGATGGTTAGAAACACCAAAATACACAAAGAATTTGTAATAGAGATTAACCAAATTGAAAAGGATATTTAGGCCTAACATAAGAAAAAAAAAAGAAGGTTAATTGGGGCTTGAAATTTGTAGAAATGATAAGACAGTACTCCCCAAGATTCCGATTCAGAGTATGCTCCTATCCACCGACAAATGTAATGACTATCAGAAACGAAATAATCCTTTATTTTTTATAAGTCTACCAACTTTTTTCTAAAAAAGAAAGAAGAATAGGAACGAAACAAGGATCTTTTTTTTCATATATTTCGAAAATAAAATAGAATTTCTGTCATGAATAATAAACAAATAGGATGTCTAATTATTTTTCGTAATCGAAAACCACGATGGGCTTAAATACCTTTTTTTATTTTTACAAGGAGTATTTTATTAAAGGGTTAAGTTATTACTCAACAAATAGAAATTCATATTTGTAAAGGGTGAGATGAATTCCGAAGCGCGTTTTTTATTCTTAGAATTTGAGCAGACAGAATTCCATTGGTATAATTCGGGACCCCAGATATATTTAATCCATTTTAGAACACATCATATCCATCTAAATGATAATCTGGTCCTTAGATTTATTTATGGCCCCCGAGGAGCCGTATGAGGCGAAGACCTCATGTACGGTTCTGAAATAGCGGTGAAAATAGTAATGTTCTCGCCGACTAGGATTATCTAACAGTTTAAGTACAGTTGATATAGTTGAGGCACAATCAAAATATGGTTTTTGGGGATGGAATTTGTGGCGTCAACCTATAGGTTTTATCATTTTTCTAATTTCTTCTCTAGCAGAATGCGAGAGGTTACCGTTTGATTTACCAGAAGCGGAAGAAGAATTAATAGCAGGTTATCAAACTGAATATTCAGGTATCAAATTTGGTTTATTTTACGTTGCTTCTTATCTAAATCTATTAATTTCCTCATTATTTGTAACAGTTCTATACTTAGGCGGTTGGAATATTTCTATTCCGTATATATCTATTCTGGAGCTATTTCAAAGGGATCAAATTTTTGGAACAACAATTGGTATCTTTATTACATTAGCTAAAACTTATTTGTTCTTGTTCATTTCTATCGCAACAAGATGGACTTTACCTAGGCTAAGAATGGATCAACTATTAAATCTTGGATGGAAATTTCTTTTACCTATTTCCCTTGGTAATCTATTATTAACAACTTCTTTCCAACTCTTTTCACTCTAAATTGAAAATGAATCCAATATATTCATTATTTGATTTGATTTGTTTTAAACAAGAGAAAGAAACAAAGATAAAATTATTCAGAGATAATTACAATATGCTTCCTATGATAACCGGGTTCATGAATTATGGTCAACAAACCCTACGAGCTGCAAGGTATATTGGTCAAGGTTTCATGATTACCTTATCCCACACAAATCGTTTACCTGTAACTATTCAATATCCCTATGAAAAATTAATAACATCGGAACGTTTCCGTGGTCGAATCCATTTTGAATTTGATAAATGCATTGCTTGTGAAGTATGTGTTCGAGTATGTCCTATAGATTTGCCTGTTGTTGATTGGAAATTGGAAACTAATATTCGAAAAAAACGATTGCTTAATTACAGTATTGATTTTGGAATTTGTATATTTTGTGGTAATTGTGTTGAGTATTGTCCAACAAATTGTTTGTCAATGACTGAAGAATATGAATTTTCCACTTATGATCGTCACGAATTGAATTATAATCAAATAGCTTTGGGTCGTTTACCAATGTCAGTAATTGACGATTACACTATTCGAACAATTTGGAATTCACCTCAAACAAAAAATGGGGTAAACCCTTTAATTTGATTAAAAAAAGAATTCCAAATTGTTGAATTATATAAAGAATTTAATTAAAAACTTGTATTTATATAATAATATTAAGTATTAAGGCACATTCTTTTAATATAATATGTTCGTAATTACTTTCTTGAAATAGATAGGTTGAAAATACACTTTAGAATAAAAAAAGAGAAACTGTCTAATAATTGTATCTACATCAATTCATATCCATTAGATTCTAATTTCACTCTATTAGAAACATATTAAAAAAAAATTTCCTGGTTAAATTAATAAGGTCATGAAAAGGATTTCGATTTTTTTCTTATTTTAATAATATAATGGATTTGCCTGGACCAATACATGATTTTCTTTTAGTTTTTCTGGGATCCGGTCTTCTAGTAGGAGGTCTGGGAGTGGTATTCCTTCCCAACCCAATATTTTCAGCCTTTTCCTTAGGATTTGTTCTTGTTTGTATATCTTTATTGTATATTCTATCAAATTCCCATTTTGTAGCTGCTGCACAACTCCTTATTTATGTGGGGGCCATAAATGTTTTAATCATATTTGCTGTGATGTTCATGAATGATTCAGAATATTCCACAGATTTCAATCTGTGGACCGTTGGGAATGGGATTACTTCGTTGGTTTGTACAACTATTCTTTTTTTATTAATGTCTACTATTCTCGATACGTCATGGTACGGGGTTATTTGGACTACAAAATTAAACCAGATTCTAGAGCAAGATTTAATAAGTAATAGTCAACAAATAGGAATTCATTTATCAACAGATTTTTTTCTGCCATTTGAACTCATTTCAATAATTCTTTTAGTTGCTTTGATAGGTGCAATTTCTGTGGCTCGTCAATAAAAAATGTTCTAAATTATTAAAGACCAAAGAAAACTTTGTGTATGTTATGATTTTTTCCGTTCATTCAATTAAATTTGATTGAATACTATTTCATATTTTAAGGATCAATTTTTATATTGGATATATATTTAAAAAATTTTTTTACCTAAATATTGTTTTTATTCGTACTTTTTTGTTATATTCTAGTTGATGGAATCCGGTGAATTATTTTTCATATTGAAATGAATCAAAATTGATAAGGAGTTGCTGAATGATACTCGAACATGTACTTGTTTTGAGTGCCTATTTATTTTTGATTGGTCTTTATGGATTGATCACGAGTCGAAATATGGTTAGGGCTCTTATGTGTCTTGAACTTATACTCAATGCAGTTAATATGAATTTCGTAACATTTTCTGATTTTTTTGATAATTCTCAACTAAAAGGGGAAATTTTCTGCATTTTTGTTATAGCAATTGCAGCCGCTGAAGCAGCTATTGGATTAGCTATAGTCTCGTCAATTTATCGTAACAGAAAATCAACTCGCATAAACCAATCGACCTTATTAAATAAGTAACATAACTAAAAAAATTATAGATTGAAATTTGCATATATGATAAGTTATGACCTACGAGATTATATTTGTAAAAATCTAAGAAATCAAAGTATTTTAGCCCCATTTTTTATCAATTGAGCCAGAATTCATTACAAAAATTCTATTAAAGGAAATCATTGCTTCATCTAGTATTTTAATATACCATTCAGTTAGAAGTTTACTAGATTGAAAATTTATGACATTAAAAAAACTATCGATCCTATGTCACATTCAGTAAAAATTTATGATACCTGTATAGGATGTACTCAATGTGTCCGAGCATGCCCTACAGACGTATTAGAAATGATACCTTGGGATGGATGTAAAGCTAAGCAAATAGCTTCTGCTCCAAGAACCGAGGACTGTGTTGGTTGTAAAAGATGTGAATCCGCCTGTCCAACGGATTTTTTGAGCGTTCGAGTTTATTTATGGCATGAAACAACTCGAAGTATGGGTCTAGCTTATTGATGCGTTACCGAAAACCTCATTTGAATAAATTTGGAATACATTTTATTTTTTTTTATTGACAAGTACTCGTACTCAAAAAAGTTAAATTATATTTTTTTATTTATATATTTTTTTTGAGTACGCGTTCCTTGGACCTGGTGTATCTTGTCTTTACCACGAATGATTTTCCTTGGTTAACAATAATTGTTGCTTTTCCAATATCTGCTGGTTCATTAATGTTATTTCTCCCGCATAGGGGAAATAAAGTCAATAAATGGTATACTATATGCATTTGTATCTTAGAACTTCTTCTAACGACCTACGCTTTTTGTTATAATTTTAAAATGGACGATCCGTTAATTCAACTGTCCGAAGATTATAAATGGATCAATTTTTTTGATTTTTACTGGAGAATGGGAATAGATGGACTTTCTATAGGAACGATTTTACTGACGGGATTTATTACTACTTTAGCCACTTTAGCGGCTTTTCCAGTTACTCGGGATTCCCGATTATTTCATTTCCTGATGTTAGCAATGTACAGCGGTCAAATAGGATCATTTTCTTCTCGGGATCTTCTACTTTTTTTCATCATGTGGGAATTAGAATTAATTCCCGTTTATCTACTTTTATCCATGTGGGGTGGAAAGAAACGTCTGTATTCGGCTACAAAATTTATTTTGTACACGGCAGGAAGTTCTATTTTTTTATTAATAGGAGTTTTAGGTATAAGTTTATATGGTTCGAACGAACCAACATTAAATTTAGAACTCTTAGCTAATCAATCTTATCCTGTTACACTCGAAATACTTTTTTATATTGGATTTCTTATTGCTTTTGCCGTCAAATCACCGATTATACCTTTACATACTTGGTTACCTGACACCCACGGTGAGGCACATTACAGTACCTGTATGCTTCTCGCTGGAATCTTATTAAAAATGGGAGCATATGGGTTGGTTCGAATCAATATGGAATTATTACCCCACGCTCATTCTATGTTTTCTCCTTGGTTGATGGTAGTCGGTACAATCCAAATAATTTATGCAGCTTCAACATCTCCCGGTCAACGTAATTTAAAAAAGAGAATAGCCTATTCTTCTGTATCTCATATGGGTTTTATAATTATAGGTATTAGTTCTATAACGGATCCTGGACTTAATGGAGCTATTTTACAAATAATTTCTCATGGATTTATTGGCGCTGCACTTTTTTTCTTGGCAGGAACGAGTTATGATAGAATTAGGCTTGTTTATCTTGATGAAATGGGTGGAATGGCTATCTCCATTCCAAAAATATTTACAATGTTCACTATTTTATCGATGGCTTCCCTTGCATTGCCGGGCATGAGTGGTTTTATTGCAGAATTAATTGTTTTTTTTGGAATAATTACCAGCCAAAAATATTTCTTAATTTCCAAAATTTTCATTATTTTTGTAATGGCAATTGGAATGATATTAACTCCTATATATTTATTATCTATGTCACGCCAAATGTTCTATGGATACAAGTTAATTAATGTCAAAAACTTTTCTTTTTTTGATTCTGGACCCCGAGAGTTATTTCTTTCAATCTCTATTCTTCTACCCATAATTGGTATTGGGATTTATCCTGATTTTGTGCTCTCATTAGCAAGTGACAAGGTCGAATCCATTTTATCTAATTATTTTTATGGATAGTTTTCAGGAACTAAAAAAAGCATTAAAGTTAATTATAATAAGAAGTCTTTGGTCTTTGTATTGTGAGAACCTTTTGAATCATTGTACTACTTGATTCAAAAGGTTCTTGATTATTTCCTACTAAGATTTCTTAATTTATATGAAGTTAGATATAGATGCTATTTTTTTTTTATTTAGATTTTGATTCCTTTTTGTTTGTTACTTTAATTCGATGTAAATGAACCATAACTATGTAAACCTATTCCTAAAAGATTGACGCCAAAATAGCATATCCAAATTAAAAGAAAACCGATCGAAGCCACAATTGCAGAATTTATACCCCTAACATTCCTATTTGTTTTAATATGTAAATAAATTGCGAATATAGTCCAAGTAATAAATGCCCAAGTTTCTTTTGGATCCCAGTTCCAATATGAACCCCATGTCTCATTAGCCCAGACAGCTCCTGAAAGAATGCCGACGGTTAAAAAGATAAATCCAAGACTAATAATACGAAAACTCCAAAAATCTAATTGTTGAATCAGTTGATACCTATAATAATTTCTAGAAAAACTAAAATTAATGTTTTGTTGTAGTAAAATAGAATTTCTTTCATTTATGTAGTAAAGTACATCAAAAGAAAATAATTCATTTAATAAATTTTTTTTTTTCTTTTTCCAAAAAGTAGGTCCAACTTTGCGAAATATAATCACTAGAAGAGCTATTGATAATAATGATCCGCATAACAGAGCGCCATAGCCTAATATCATCATACTTACGTGCATCATTAACCACTGGGACTGGAGAGCTGGTACTAATATTGCAGACTGAGGCATTTTGTTTAAAAGACCTGAAGTAGCAAAACCCTGAATAAAAATAACACTTGGCGCAGTTATTGCGTTTAAGTTATTTTGTTGTTTTTTATTAAAATAGGAAACCATATGAATAATTGAAAAAGCCCACGAAAGAAAAATTAATGATTCATATAAATTACTTAATGGAAAATGTCCTGAATAAATCCAACGAGTGAATAATAATCCTGTTATACCAAAAAACGTAATTATGATTCCTTTATCTGATGAATCAAAAAATCCTATGATTTCATCTAAATTAACTAATAAAGTTACAAAATAAATTGTCAGTACAATTGAAACGACCGAAAAAGATATATGAGTTAATATATGCTCTAAAATTGAAAAAATCATAAAAAATTTGTTAAAAATTAATAAATTAATACTAGGTTTTACCCGATTTTAGAAAAAGGAGTCGGGTATTATTTTGATTATAAAACTTATAATATCTCTTTTAGAAGATCTTATGCCGCTACTCGGACTCGAACCGAGATGCTCTAGCACTGCTTCCTAAGAGCAGCGTGTCTACCAATTTCACCATAGCGGCAACTTGTTCAAAACAATATTAACAAGTTTTGATTCAATCGTCGAGATTAAAATTTAAATAAAGAAGGCAATTTATTCAAATTTCCAATTGATTAAATAAATTAAAACTTTTTGAAGTAGGTATTGGTGTTTTAATTAAATTAAGATCTTTTTGTTTTTTTTTCTGAGTTATTTAAAATTATTTAAATTCACTTTTTGTTCTTTATATTTTTTCTAGAATACAATGAAAAATGTAACTAAATTCAAGTAGTTGGAACTTCAACCCAAAGACAAAACTCTAAATGCTCTTTATCATTTTTTTTTCTTTTATATGATGAAAAAAATTTCGAAAAATAAAAACTTCTTCAAAACCCTTAGCAATTTTAAATAAAATTAGATTTTCCTAATTGCTCAAGAGAAATAAAAAAAATTATAAAAATATTTTTTTTTATGTATCTTTTTATATTGTACAAACAGTACAAACATAAGATTTTTTGATCACTTAAAGTAATTAATTTCAAGATCTTTTATTTCCTCATTAAGAGGAAATAAAAGATCTTTATTTATTATTGTCTCCTTTATTTATTATTGTCTCCTTTATTTATTATTGTCTCAAAGTAGTGAAGGTAGTGATGGGGAAAAAACGAATCCCCTTTTTATAACTAAAAAAATGTGAACCTTTCTTTTTTATCTATATATTATCTTTTTTTCTTCTTTTGGTTCCTATTTTGTTTTATATGTATTTTAACAAATTGGTTTTTAAGTTAGGCTAATTCTAATTATTATAGTGTTTTTTATTTATTTTGCTGTACAAAAAAACTTTTTGAATTACCTGTAGAAAGTGATTTCCCTAACGAAAAAGCTTTCAACGATGTCCAATATCCCTTCCTTTTCCAAATTTTTTTACGAATACGCTTTTTCGAGATAGAAGTACGTTTTTTTGGAACTGCCATTCAAAAATGAAAAAAATTTTTCAGTGGTATAATTGGATGTCAAAGACATTTATTATTCTATTCTTTCGTACTCCATATCGAGTTATTTTTTCTTTTAAATTTTATTATATATATATATATATTATTTTCAAAACAAAAAATACATTCAAAAGTTTCAAACCCAACTGTTTTTTTTTACTTTTTTTTTAACGTTTGAAATCCGTACGAGAGTACTCATTTAAGTAATCTATACTGATAGATTCTATTAGATTCTATTATCAAAAAACTTATAAGATTTCTTCACATAATATGTAAAAAAAACATATCGATTAGAGTAATCTTTCTTACAAATATAAATAAAAAAAGCTCACTTAGTGTACTGGAAGACAATCACTAAATTCCATGATGAAAATCCATTCCTTAACAATCCTAAATAATCAAACTCAAATAACTTTGTTTTAGGTAAAGCTTTTTTTATATAATTAATATTAAGTATTTTTTTGTCGTGTAAATCTTTGTTCTATTCTTAATATATGTATATAAATTATTGTAATACGGAATTAAAATTCACTTTTTCTGTATCTGCATAAAATCACAATAAATTTTTATTTAGTAGTAATAAAAAAAGAAAAATAAATTTTTTTGACAGTAACTTAGTAAGATTTTTTAATCATTTCTAATTTTTTTATTTGAATATATATTTCTTTTCAAAGATTTATGAAGGATTATACTAATTCGAAAACATTTGTATTTAGGTTTGAAATCACGTGCTTTTTTATTGTCCCCTTTGAAAAAAAAAAATATATATATATATACAAACCAGTGAATAAGAAATAATAAAATTAAGAATAAAATAAAAAGGATTTTTTATTTTATGGAACATACATATCAATATTCATGGATCATCCCTTTCATTCCACTTCCAGTACCTATTTTACTAGGAGTTGGACTTCTCCTTTTTCCAACAGCAACAAAAAACCTTCGACGCATGTGGACTTTTCTTAGTATTTTTTTGTTAAGTATAGTTATGATCTTTTCACTCTATCTATCTATTCAACAAATTTTTCTAAGTTGCATTCATCAAAATGTATGGTCTTGGACCATAAATAATGAATTT